TCAAAAAGGGGGGTTCCTCCTTTTATCGTTGTATGTGAAAGACATGTATTCTTCAAAATAGATCGTTCTTTTTAGTTATTATCTATACTTATTTCGTGTATGTGGATAATTTTTTTAATATACTCTTTTTAATATACATTGTTTTTTTACTTTAACATATAAATATATAATAAACATACAAATATATATAATACAAATATATTTATATATACATGTATATGTGATATATATATATCACATATACGTATGCGCGCACATCACACATCACATATATAAATGACATGAGGGAAAAAAAATGGAAGAAAATAAGGGAAAATAAAAATTGATTAAGTCCAGAGTGCTATGTCCATAATTCAAAGTAAGGAGTATCATAAGATTTCTGATAAACATAAGTTTTTTTTATTGGGTTTCAATCCAATCAATCAGTTACACAACAAGTTAGGTAATTACTCCCTTCCCAAAATGAACTAGAATACCTAGGTATTTTTTTTAATTCGAATATAGATACTATGATCCATATTTGAATAAAAAAAGTACTCTTTTTTTGGTCTAACTCTTTTTCCTTACTATATATAGTATACTATATAATATATTTATTATACTATTATAGTATAATAAATATGTTTATTAATCACAAAAAAAAATCAGAATAATTAAGAATCTCAATATTTGACTTTTTTTCATATCTTTTTTTTTTTTCTTTTATTATTGTTCCTTTCTAAAAGGATAAAAAAGATAAGAATTGGTGAATCGAGAACAATTTGTAATTATAAGAAAAAAGAGTTTCTTTTCTTATGGAACATACATATCAATATGCGTGGATAATACCTTTTCTTCCACTTCCAGTTACTATGTCAATAGGATTTGGACTTCTACTTATTCCGACAGCAACAAAAAATATTCGTCGCATGTGGGCTTTTCCTAGTGTTTTACTCTTAAGTATAGCTATGGTGTTTTCAGCCAATCTGTCTATTCAACAAATAAATGGAAGTTTTATCTATCAATATCTATGGTCTTGGACCATCAATAATGGTTTTTCCTTAGAGTTTGGATACTTGATCGATCCACTTACTTCTATTATGTCAATACTAATTACTACTGTTGGAATCATGGTTCTTATTTATAGTGACAAGTATATGTATCACGATCAAGGATATTTGAGATTTTTTGCTTATATGAGTTTTTTTAATACTTCTATGCTGGGATTAGTTACTAGTTCAAATTTGATACAAATTTATATTTTTTGGGAACTTGTGGGAATGTGTTCTTATTTATTAATAGGGTTTTGGTTCACACGACCAATTGCAGCAAGTGCTTGTCAAAAAGCTTTTGTAACTAATCGTGTAGGGGATTTTGGTTTATTGTTAGGAATCTTAGGTTTTTATTGGATAACAGGTAGTTTAGAATTTCGGTATTTGCTCGAAATAACTAATAACTTAATCCAAAATAATGGGGTCAATTCTTTATTTGCTACCTTGTGTGCTTCTTTATTATTCGTCGGTGCAGTTGCTAAATCCGCACAATTCCCCCTTCACGTATGGTTACCTGATGCTATGGAAGGACCCACTCCTATTTCGGCTCTTATACACGCTGCTACTATGGTAGCAGCAGGAATTTTTCTTGTAGCTCGGCTTCTTCCTCTTTTCATAGTCATACCTTATATAATGAATTTCATTTCTTTAATAGGTGTAATAACACTATTATTAGGGGCTACTTTGGCCCTTGCTCAAAGAGACATTAAAAAAAGCTTAGCCTATTCCACAATGTCTCAATTGGGTTATATTATGTTAGCTCTAGGTATAGGTTCTTATCGAGCTGCTTTATTCCATTTGATCACTCATGCCTATTCAAAAGCTTTATTGTTTTTGGGATCCGGATCTATTATTCATTCAATGGAACCTATTGTTGGATATTCACCAGATAAAAGTCAGAATATGGTTCTTATGGGTGGTTTAACAAGATATGTTCCAATTACAAGAACTACTTTTTTATTGGGTACACTTTCTCTTTGTGGTATTCCACCTCTTGCTTGTTTTTGGTCCAAAGATGACATTCTTAATGATAGTTGGTTGTATTCACCAATTTTCGCAGTAATAGCTTATTTCACAGCAGGATTAACCGCATTTTATATGTTTCGGGTATATTTACTTACCTTTGATGGGTATTTCCGCGTTCATTTTCAAAATTACAGTAGCACAAAAAATGGTTCCTTCTATTCCATATCTCTATGGGGAAAAGGAATTCCAAGAGGAGTCAATCCAAATTTACTTTTATCAACAATGAATAAAAAGGTTTCTTTTTTTGCAAAAGAAAGATCAAAAATTGATAATAATGTAAGAAATAGGATACGATACTTTAGTACTTACTTTGGAAATAAATACACTTCCATGTATCCTCACGAATCGGACAATACTATGCTATTTCCTCTTCTTGTATTAGTACTATTTACTTTGTTGGTTGGATCAATAGGAATTTCTTTTGATCAAGGAGTAATAGATTTTGATATATTATCGAAGTGGTTAACCCCATCAACAAATCTTTTACATTCAAGTTCTAATTATTCTGTAAATTTGAATGAATTTTTGACAAATGCAATTTTTTCGGTAAGTATAGCAATTTTCGGACTATTCATAGCATATATTTTATATGGATCCGCTTATTCATTTTTCCAGAATTTGGATTTAATCAATTCATTTTTAAAAGGGGGTCCTAAAAGA